ATATCGGATGCGGCGATATAGAACTGTTTGGTACATGAAACCGTGATCTGATAGCTATACATCTAAATAGACTTAGATAGATAGAAATTCATCTTGACTGGAATCAAAGAAAGATAGTGGAAATGGCTCTTATCTTGTGACTTGGAGGAAAGGTTTCTCTGTAGAGGAAGGGAATAAATTGTTATTCCCATAGAAAATCTAGGAACAAGAAGATTGAATCGGAAATATCGACAAATTCTTTCGAAGTCCAAGGAAATGAAATTCAAAAAAGGAGGTGGGTCAACTGTTCTAATTCAAATTTCATCTCTATCGAATTTTAATATCAGAATAGCGGATATAGTCATAATTAAATGGGTCAGGTCCACTTACTTTTTCTTTTGTTGATTTCAAATCTTTCCAATGGATTTGATTGGTAATAGGGATCTTTGGTGATTCAAGAGGCGGCTTATGATTATTCATAATAATGAAAATTTACCAAACAAATGTTCGATTTTCTAACTAGAACTATTATACTCTAACTCAATAACGTATTATCCGGTTAGTCCCTTTTGTATTCCAAATAAAATGTATTCCAAATAAAAACAAAATATCTCTATTTTCTGAATACTATGACTGGGTTTTTATGAAAAAAAGAAAAGCCCCTTATCGGATTTGAACCGATGACTTACGCCTTACCATGGCGTTACTCTACCACTGAGTTAAAAGGGCTTATTTGATTTAATTTCCGAACGAGTTACTAGGTAGATAAAATCTCTATATGCACATATATTATATATATGTATATGCAGTAGAGTCATAGTGGCTGGTGGCTGATTTTTGAATAATCAAATGGATTTGCCTAGCAAGTCTAGGGTAAAATGAATTGTTTCAAGACCGGCCCTAATTTCTTTTATTGCGATGATCCCTATCAAAACAAAATTCACTTGATTGATACATAACATACATGTACACTTACCAATTCGACATAAAAGAAATTTCAAGATATTTCATCGAATCATGTGCTGAAGAGATTCTCCTTGTCCCCTTGAACTAAAGTCTTAGAGAAAATTTTCAATAACTTCTTGATCCCGCTTACTAGATTTAGTTTAGTAGATTTATATAGAGAATATCGATTCTAATGAACAATTCATGAATATGAATGACGAATAAAAAAATTCTATACAATTCTGAAAAACGGAAAGATCCCTCGGATCTAATCATATCATTCCATTATATTGACAATTTCAAAAAACTGATCATACTATGATCATAGTATGAGGGCGGTTGGGCAAGTTGGCCCCCATCGTCTAGTGGTTTAGGACATCTCTCTTTCAAGGAGGCAGCGGGGATTCGAATTCCCCTGGGGGTAGGGTACTACGAAAGGAAGTTGATCATGGCTTACCAATAAGCCTAAAATTGATTCTTCCTGGGGTCGATGCCCGAGCGGTTAATGGGGACGGACTGTAAATTCGTTGGCAATATGTCTACGCTGGTTCAAATCCAGCTCGGCCCAAAAATTCGCCAATCTACCATGAGATGGTATAACCCCCTTGTCCTTCAGAAATATTCCATATGAAGATAAAAAAGAATCAACTTTTCTGCTAGATCCCTTATTTCCCTGGGATTGTAGTTCAATTGGTCAGAGCACCGCCCTGTCAAGGCGGAAGCTGCGGGTTCGAGCCCCGCCAGTCCCGACGTATCCAATAAATACATCAATTCATTTTTCCCTTTCTATGAACTAATAAAGGGTGTCGGGGGCATACTTTCATTCCCAAAGCAAAAAGGAGTCTTTATTTATTTTTTCTTTCCTATTTTTTCCATTTCGCTTTTATTAGTTAGGTTTGTAACTATGGAATTAATCGAAGTGGAAAGGCAATCTGATGATCCTTCATCAAATAATTGTCCAAGGAAGGGAAGACGTAAAGTAGGTTGTAGAAAAAAACAAAGAAACGGATGATAAATAAAGGAATTTTGGATTGATTGGGTCAGTAATCGAAATTTTGATTCGGTATGGATAAAAGAACTTCCTGTGTTATACTATTCAAGTCTCGACGGCGGGTTGATTTGATAGATTAGATATTGTTATTCATGATATTGATCCGATTCAAGATCATCGAGAGGTAATTCATTCATTGAATTTACAGACGAAAGATTTATCATCTCTAGGGGATTAAATCCCGAGTTATTGCGAAGTAAAAAAACCGATGAGATTATGGAAGTAAATATTCTTGCATTTATTGCTACTGCACTATTCATTCTAGTTCCTACCGCTTTTCTACTTATCATTTACGTAAAAACAGTCAGTCAAAATGATTAATTCAATTGAATTTTCAAATGCATTTGAATAAAACTTTCCTTCGGAGTTCTTATCAAAAATTGACGAAGTCAAATGAAAAGGATTCCAATTTCACGTCTTAACTTAAATGAAATGAGCGAACTATAATCGGCAGTATTCTAAGAGATAGATAGTATGGTAGAAAGATTCATCTATTTCTACCATACTATCTATCTCTTAGTCTAT